TTGCGAAATGTTTTTCTAGAATCCCCAATATCTCTTTTACATCTTCTAGCCGAAAATGTTCAATTTTCATAAGATCTTCTTGACTGTTATTCAAAAGTTCAAATAATGTATATATATTGGACTTTTTGAGGCAATTATAGACCCTGGGAGACAATTCGGATTGGTCAATAAAAATCGATTGCAATGCTTTTTTTTTTTTGTTTTTTCTGAGTTTATCCAATTTATCATGAAAACTAAAGGGAGATAAGGTAACCGTGTCTTGATTATCCTCTAAAGGTAAGTTTTCTTCTTCCTTATTTAAAAAGGGAATAAATAAATCAATCAAATTCCGAGAGGCTTCGTGAAGTGCTTCTTTCGGAGTTAAACTCCCATTTGTCCAGATTTCCAGAAAGAGTATTTCTTGTTTTTCATTCCCATTCCCATAGGAATGAATACTATGATTCACATTTCGAACAGGCATGAATACAGCATCTATAGGATAATTTCCATCTTGAAAGTTATGCGGCATTTTTATAAAATATCCGCGATTTCTCTCGATTTCTAATCCAATACAAAAATTAATTGGTTCTGTCAAGCTAGCTATATGTTGTGTATTGTCGACGATTTCTACACAAGTTGGTAAGATGATATCTCTAGCAGTTACATATCCCGGGCCCCTGGCACAAATAGACGCGTCACAAGTTCCATATAAATTACTTCTCAATACAATTTCTTTTAAATTCATTAAAATTTCATGAACCGATTCTTGAATACCCGCTATAGTAGAATATTCATGCGGGACGTTCTCAGATTTTACACGTGTGATACATGTTCCTTCTATTTCTCCAAGCAAAGCTCTTCGCATCGCAATGCCTATTGTGTCGGCTTGGCCTTTCATAAGGGGAGACAGAACAAAGCGCCCATAATAAAGACGTTTACTGTCTGTTCTTGATTCAACACAGTTCCACTGTAGTGTCCGAGTAGATACTCTTACTTTCTCTCGAACCATAGTAATATTTTTTTATTTGATTGAATTATTTATTTCTCTTGTTTCTCTTGAAATTTATTCACTGTTTATTTCTACACACGTCTTTTTTTCGGGGGTCTACAGCCATTATGTGGCATAGGGGTTACATCCCGTACGAAAGTTAATAGTATACCACTTCGACGAATAGCGCGTAATGCTGCGTCTCTTCCTAGACCGGGACCCTTTATCATGACTTCGGCTCGTTGCATACCTTGATCTATTACTGTACGAATAGCATTTGCTGCTGCGGTTTGAGCTGCAAAGGGTGTCCCTCTTCTTGTACCCTTAAATCCGCAAGTACCGGCCGAGGACCAGGAAACCACACGACCCCGTACATCTGTAACCGTTACGATAGTATTATTGAAACTTGCTTGAACATGAATAACTCCCTTTGGTATTCTACGTGCACTCTTACGCGAACCAATACGCCCATTCCTACGTGAACCGATTCTCGGCATAGCTTTTGCCATATTTTATCATCTCATAAATATGAATCAGAAATATATGGATATATCCATTTCACATCAAAACAGATTCCTTATTTGTACATTGAGTCCTTTAGCGAGTCTGATTATCCTTGTCTTTGTTTATGTCTCGGGTTGGAACAAATTACTATAATGCGCCCCCGCCTTCGGATTAGTCGACATTTTTCACAAATTTTACGAACGGAAGCTCTGATTTTCATATTTGTCATTCCTCAATCTTAATTCTCAATCTACTTTTTGGTAGAAAATAAGTTTCTTGAAATTTTTCATTTCGAATCCTATTGAATAAAACCCGCCTAATCTTTTGAATCCTTGTTTCGGAGTCGATAAATTATACGCCCTCTGGTTGAATCATAACGACTTACTTCAATTTTGACTTTATCTCCTGGCAGTATCCGTATAAAACTACGTCGGATCTTTCCTGAAACATACCCTAGAATCAGATCTTCATTATCTAACCGAACCCGGAACATGCCGTTGGGAAGCGATTCAGTAATTAAACCTTCATGAATCCATTTTTGTTCTTTCATTCCAGGTAAAGCCCCCTTGAAGTATCAACTAATGGAGGAGAAACGATATTAGACAACTCACCTTCCCCTTTTTTTTTACAAATGGGAAGAGGTTTCGGATCCCATTTGGGTATTAAAAGGATTACCATATATAACACAAAATTTCTCCGCCGATTCCTTCTAGTCGAGCCTCCCGGTCTGTTATTATACCTCGAGAAGTAGAAAGAATTACAATTCCCATCCCCCCTAAAATTCTAGGAATTCGTTGAGAGTTAGAATAGATTCGTAAACCGGGTCGACTGATCCGTTTTAAATTTAAAAAATTTCTATAGGGTCTTTTCCTATTCCTCCTGTGTCGCAGGGTTAAAACCAAAAAAGATTTGTTTTTTTCTCGGTGTTTTCTGACGTTTTCGATAAAACCTTCCCGGAAAAGTATTTTAACAATATTTTCGGTAATATTAGTAGATGCTATGCGAACAACTCTTTTTCTATCCATATCCGCATTTCGTATAGAAGTTATTATCTCAGCAATAGTGTCTCTACTCATGATGAACTAAAATTATTGGTGCCTCGAAATTGAATATAATCAACATGTTTTTATTTTTTTATTATTAGTTTATGATATATAAATTAGTTTATGATATATAAATTTTTAAAGGTATATGCGTGAGACACAATCTAGGAAGAAATCAAGTTCTTAATCTATTTCTTTCAAATACCCCAAAGAAAGATAAAAAAACATCAACATCTGATTTTATTTTATAATACCTCGGGAGCTAATGAAACTATTTTAGTAAAATTTAATTGTCTCAATTCTCGGGGGATTGCACCAAAAATTCGAGTTCCTTTTGGATTTCCTTCTTGATCAATCACAACTGCAGCATTGTCATCATATCGTATTATCATACCGCTGTCACGTTTAAGTTCTTTACAAGTACGAACAATTACAGCTCTGACTACTTCTGATTTTTGTAGGGGCATGTTGGGTACTGCTTCTTTGATCACAGCAACAATAACGTCACCAATGTGAGCATATCGGCGATTGCTAGCTCCTATGATTCGAATACACATCAATTCTCGGGCCCCGCTGTTATCCGCTACATTTAAATGGGTCTGGGGTTGAATCATATTAATTTTTTAGTCTATTCTTCCAATGCAAAGGATGAAGAAAATAAAAGAAATATTGTTTGTCCAAAAAAAGAAACCTGCGTTTTTGTTTCATCCCGAAAACTCATTTCTCTCGGTTCTAGATTTTTATCCTGAAATAAGAAACTGCGTTCGTATAGGCATTTTTGATGCTGCTATTAAAATAGCCCTTCTAGCTATATTTTCGGTTACTCCACTCATTTCATATAGTATTCGTCCCGGTTTAACAACAGCTACCCAATATTCAGGGGACCCTTTCCCCGAACCCATACGTGTTTCAGCAGGTCTTACTGTAACCGGCTTGTCTGGAAATACACGGACCCAAATTTTTCCACCACGGCGTGCATTTCGTGTCATTGCCCGTCGACCTGCTTCGATTTGTCTAGATGTGATCCAAGCGGGTTCAAGTGCCTGAAGAGCATATTTACCGAAAGAAATCTGATTACCTCGAAAAGATATTCCCTTCATTCTTCCTCTGTGTTGTTTACGGAATCTAGTTCTTTTGGGGTTATAGTTGATGGTTGTTTCGGAATTCCATCTCTACTCCAGAACTGGACGTGAGAATTTCTTCTCATCCAGCTCCTCGCGAAAAAAAAAGATTCAAAATGGAATTTCAATTTATTTGAATAGATATTCTAACATTAAAAAAAAAAATGTTAGAAATAATAGTTTTTTCTAACGTTCTAATAAATCTTTATTTTCCCTTGTCCTTTATCTAAGTTTATCAATTCGAAAAAAAAAAAAAGAAAGTTTTCGCGGGCGAATATTTACTCTTGCAATCTCTATTTCAGTCTTAACGCCTGTTCATGACTTCTGAGAATAGATGTATTTTTTTCTGGTTAATTTCGCCATCCAGACTAGCGAATCATTAAGATTCATTTGTTCAATAAAATCTTTTGCATTCACAGGTTCCATCGTTCCCATCACTTCGTACTTAATGGTTAGGTCCGAATTCTACAATGGAGCTAATAATCCAATTTATTCTTGAGTCAACCTTCTTAGTCTTTATTGACTCGAAGCTCTTTTTTTTTTCTTCTATACCGAGAATTCATTTCATATTTCATTATGGATGAATCAATTAGTATTGATGCTTTATTACACTGCTTTTTAGGAGATGACTCATAGACCTTACATGTTGGAATTCTATAGCATTGATATTCTTTTTCTCTCTTTCTCTCATCCTTCCGTTTATCCACACCTTTCTTCTTTATTTTATTTTGCTTTAAACTTATAATTAAAGTGAAAATTTCAGTTGCTACAAAGATATGCCTGATTTCTCATATCTTGACTGGTTCTTTAGATCCAGATAATACGAAGTAGTGAGTTGGTTTTCATACTACCGAGCTTATTTTTTTCATCCTAACCCGAAAAAAACCAACGAGTCACACACTAAGCATAGCAATTATATCAAAAGGTCAATCGAATTTTTATTCAACCCTATAGAATTAAGAATTAGAATGGCTTGCTTTGATTGGCTAGAAAAAGAATCAATGAGTTTCAAAGAATCAATGAGTTTCCCTGTATTTTGTTCAACCAATAGATAGCAGTTAAAAACAATGAAAGTTTTCTTATTCTTCTTCCTTGTCTATAAAAATCCAAATTTTGATGCCTAATACCCCATAGATAGTCCGAACTGTATAGGAACAATAATCGATTTTAGCACGAATCGTTTGTAGGGGAACCCTACCCTCCCTGATCCATTCAACACGTGCAATTTCTTTTCCATCGATACGCCCTGCAATTTGTACTTGAATTCCTTTTGTATCTGCTTGTTCAGTTAATTCAATAGCTTTTTTCATTGCTTTTCGAAACGAAACTCTATTCTTTAATTGTCCGGCTATAAATTCTGCAATA